GAACACCTCATAGCATTTTCAGGGATGGGACCTTCGAGGCTTTTTTCATTTTATATATGATATGATTTTATTTCTCGTAGACTGTCCCTTCTTTTATAATGAGTTTCGAATAGAAAAACCCTTTTTTGGTCTATTGATACCTAACCTAGGTCAAATCCATGAACTTAATTCGGTTATTCCTTTCTATTCTTAAAAATCCCCTAAGCCATGAATCAGGAATTGTCTTATGACTCGTAAATCCGATAAATAATTTATTTAAAATTTAAAGAACTGTTCAAGAAACAAATGATCCCTTTTCGAACTCTCGTTCCCAGTAGATCCCCAGACATACTACTCTCCTTTTACCAAATAATCTTATTCTTAAATCTTGTTCGTGAAATAAAAAAAATAGTTTTATATATTCTTCTAATTTCTATGTCTAGGAAACTACTAGAGGATCATATTTTTACTTTCTATTTTACATTTACACTATTTTACATTTATTTCTTTTATTGTCTTCTTTGTTCTATTTTCCTTTCTTTCAGATTAAAAAAAATCCAAAGTATACTTTTTTGTTTGCAGATCGAGGTAAGAAATTCGAATATTTTTTTCTATTTACTTTTTTTTATCTATCTGTCAGATTCTTTCTTTAATATTGTATGGTATTTTTTTAATAATAATAGATTCTTAAGTGAAAGTTTCGTTTTCGCATCCATTAATTGCCGTAAAAATCTCGTATGCATAGATATGAAAAGAAAATATTTGATACGCAAAGTCATGATTTGATAGATTTTTCTATTATTTCTTATTTCTATAGATATATATCATATCTTAAAGAAATAATAGAAATGTAATTTTATCTTTTCTGATATTCGGAAAAAAGATATTTTAAAGTCAAATGACTTGTATGTTGGAACTTAGAATAAGCCCTTCTTCGTGGAGGAGGGGAGTAGCAATTTATTCCTATAGAACCTCTAGGAACAATAAGATTTAATCAGAAATATCGACAGATTCTTGCGGAGTCCAAACCAAAGAGGTATTAAAAACGAAAAAAAGATCCACTGTTCGAATTTCATTTCTATCGAATTTGAATATCAGAATAGTAGATATAGTTATGATTCAATGGGTTAGGTCCACTTACTTTTTTTTTAGTATCTTTCCCATTTTTTTGATTAGAATAATAGAAAATAGGAATATCTGACAATTAAAGGAGATATCACATTCTAAAATATATATAATTAAATTAATATATTTCGAGAAATAAGAATAATTCACTTTCTAACTAGAATTAGTTTACTATATTCGAATTCATTAGAATGATAACAATAACTTATTAAAATTAAGAATTCCATTTTTTAATGAAATTATACTATTCCTTAGTTTTTTTTTTATTTTTATTTACAAACGGAAACTTCTTACAAATATCAAGAATATCTCTATTCTTCCTTCAAATAGGAATACCGCTCTTAGTATTTTATGAAAAAAAAGTCAAAAGCCCCTTATCGGATTTGAACCGATGACTTACGCCTTACCATGGCGTTACTCTACCACACTGAGTTAAAGGGGCCTCATTTGATTCAATTCCTGAATAAGGAACCAGCCAATATGAGTTTAGTACATCTATTTGTTACTGCATAATCTTATTATATTATATATATAAATAAGATAATAAGATTAGAATATATGTACATAGATCTATTTTTTGTACATAGCAACTCATTAAGGAACAAGAAATTGGATTTACCTAGTGAATAGAGTATAGTTAAAAAATGATTTATATTAGAAGTGAAAGAAATGAGGTTTTAATGCCTCGCCTCTTCCAACAAATCAATCATTCCCTGAAAGGATTCTCTCTTTCTTTTGTTTTCTTTCGCATTACTTATCTTTTTTCTATTTTTTTTTTATTATAAAATTGGTGATGGGAATGAACAATTTCGAAATTTAAATGATGAATCAAAAAATTTTATGGAATTCTGAAAGCTGGAAAGATCCTTCTGATTGAATCATATCATTCCATTATATTGACAATTTCAAAAAACTGTTCATACTATGAACATAGTATAATGGCGGTCGGGCAAGTATGCCCCCATCGTCTAGTGGTTTAGGACATCTCTCTTTCAAGGAGGCAACGGGGATTCGACTTCCCCTGGGGGTAGGATACTACGAAAGGAAATTGATCAGGGATTATCAATAAAGACTGAAATTGATTCTTCCTGGGTCGATGCCCGAGCGGTTAATGGGGACGGACTGTAAATTCGTTGGCAATATGTCTACGCTGGTTCAAATCCAGCTCGGCCCAAAAATGATCCACCATGAAATGATATAACCCATTTGTTGTTCTCTGAAAACGACCGATGGGCTCGGATACGGAAGAATAAAGATTTCATACATCCCTAGTGCTATTTCTTTTTTCCGTATTACATATTTTTTCCACAAATTCGGATTTTGCTAAATTCCTTACAGGATCCGTAAGTATAAAGTCTAAGGAAAGGATTAAAGTAAAAAAAAAAGAGTCTTTTTTTTGTTTCATTGATTCATTTTTCAATCGATTGGGCAATTGGGCAATAACGAACGGATTACTCGTAATCCGTGTCGATCTCGCTAAAGTGCAGACCCATATATATATCAATATATAAAAGAGTCCGCCTCTTTCAGTTACAGTACAACGATTCGAATCTCAAATAGAAAAAGAAAAGGTTTGAATGAAATTGTAAGAATATGTATGTATGATATACGATTTTTTCCTGGGATTGTAGTTCAATTGGTCAGAGCACCGCCCTGTCAAGGCGGAAGCTGCGGGTTCGAGCCCCGTCAGTCCCGATGGATACAAATCCAATGAAAAAAAATATCAATTGATTTCGTGTGTGAAAGGGAATAAAAATAACAAAAAAATCTCATTTCTAAACGGGATCCCCTTTTTTTCTTTCTTTCGAAGAAAGAAAAAAGGAAAAGGAATTTTTGATTGCATCAGAAAGTAATTTTTTTGATTTGGTATGGATAAAAGATCTTCCTATGTTATACTATTTAATTCTCGACGATGAATCGATTTGATAGCTCAGATATTGTTATTCGTGATATTGATCCGATTTGATATCATCGAGATAAAAATTATACCATTGAATTTACCGACGAAAGATTTATCATTTCTATGGGATTAAATCCCGAAGTATTTTTTAGAAATAAAAGAGAAAGAAAACATAGAGATTTATGGAAGTAAATATTCTCGCATTTATAGCTACTGCACTCTTCATTCTAGTTCCTACTGCCTTTTTACTTATAATTTACGTAAAAACGGTAAGTCAAAGTAACTAATTTTAAATTTTACTTAAACATGAATTCTGATTTATTATCAACGCAATGACAATGATTGAATGAAAAAAATGAAAAAAGGATTTCAATTTCGGGTCTTCGTTTTAAATGAAATGATCAGACTACAATCAGCAGAATTCTATGAAATCCATATAGTATAGTAGAAAGAAATCAAATCTATTTCTTTCTACTATACTATCTATTATTGTAGTGTATAAAGTTTTACTCTATGTTTTATTTATTCTATAAAAATAGAGGTTTAATATGTACCAATCTTTAAATATTGATTTTCATATTCATACTATCTATAGATAGATATCGATATAGAATTTCCATTCTATATATGTTATGTAAATAACATAGCGTCCACATTTTTTTCTTTGTTTCATCTAATCTATTTTATTTGTATTGGTTCCAATCAATCTGAAATAATCAAAAAGCAACTCTTATTCTTCTGATTTGAATTTTTTTATTTCTTATTCTTTTCAGAATCCCGGTATCCTATTCAGTATCCTATTTTTTAATAAATATGATAAATAAAGTAATCTTTTTAGCATTCTGAAAAATCAATTGATTAATTAATTAATTGACAGATGATCCGGGAGTTCTATGAAAAAGTTTTTAATATTTCGAAAAGATTGGTGGTAACCAGTTCATCGAAATAGAAATCTTAGAAAGAATTTGGTTAGAATAGGAATCAATTTCCTATTATTTGTACTCCCTTGACTTTCAAAATACGAAGATGGTAACAATTCAAATATTTGTTTGATTTAAAGAGTATTTTCAATATTATACATAGAATACATTACACCACTGGAATACAATAGAATTCCAAAATGCAGATATAATTGCATTTCATTAATTAGTATTAATAATAAAATTAATAAAATAACTAAATTCAATAGTTAAAAAATTTCAGAACCCAGCTATAAAACAATTGATACAGTTTGATCCCTTAACTCAATTAGTAGTACCCTTAGAGTCCACTTCTTCCCCATACTACAAGGGAAAGGGAAAATGTAAAAACTACCATTAAAGCAGCCCACGCAAGACTTACTATATCCATGTAAATTTTGTCTCCTATCTCTATCAATATGAAGGAATTATTTCATTATTGTTTACTAATTTTTCTTGTATTATTTTATCTTGTATTATGTTCTTTTTTTTATTTATTTTTCACTAAAAATTTTATAATAATAGTGGAATCGCTGGTACAGAGTCAAAAAAAGATTCCGGGATAACACCATTGACGAAACAATCCAATAAATCCAATTAGAACATCTAACAAGTTCTTATCTGATTTCTAGTAGAATAAAAAAATATTAAGCATAAAGAAAAAAAATCCAGAGATATCTTTTGAAGTATTAAGGGAATTAATCTTAGTAACAGGTAGGAATAAAAAGACCTATGTTTTCTTTTGCCCCCCATTTCATTAACTCAAAAGTAAAAAATAGAGAATCAAGATAGATTACTTTGCATACTCATACTCTTATTTGCATCTCTTATTTCCATTTGATCTAATCCTTACTGTCTCCCGATTCGTTCTCTAAAACAATCGGAAAACAGCCTCTGAAATTCTTACCGAAAAAAAAGAATTTCATTTTTCTTATAATGGAAATAGAATTGAAATTCTTGGATTAAAATGAAAAAATGAAATAATATATTAAATAAAAATATTAATTTAATAATAAAAATGAAGAATCTTAATAGAAAATTAGAGAAAATTTAGAACTATTAAAAATTTAAATAAATATAAAAAAGAAATCTAATTAGATATTCAATTTTATTAATCTAACTAATATTGAATAAATGCGGAAGCACTCATATACTTTACATGAGTCTGTATACAAGGTTTTTCTTCAACCCCTTCTCCAACTAAACTAAAAATGGAATTCTATTTTTCTCGTCCGACCTATCCTTATCCAATCTTATTCAAGACCTAATCAGTAGACGAACACTACAGTAGTAGTGGAGTGCTAGGACTATCATTTCAAGATTTATCGATTCCTTTTCACTACTAGAATGAATTTTTCATTGAATCCGAGACGAAAATATTTACAGAATTTTAGAGAACAAACCTACCGATGCTTAGAATTTTGAATCAAACAAGTCTCAAGAGTCCTTTTCCCACACTTGCTTCCGTTGGAAAAAAAAAATAGAAAGTTTTCTATCAACAAAACGGAATAAACTATTTCAATTCTCTTGTCTATCAGGCGACACCCGGATTTGAACTGGGGAAAAAGGATTTGCAGTCCCCCGCCTTACCACTCGGCCATGCCGCCAAAATGATACAAATATATGAGAATACCCCGTCCCTCAAAAAACCAAACAAAAAAGGGAAGGTGTTCGAAACTTCTTTTTTTGATGTGTTTGTATCTTAAATTCCGTTTTCTTTAATCCCCCTTTTCAAAGGGATCTTCTCCCTTTTTCTATTGTTCTATTGAAAAAAACAAACGTATAGCTTTCAGTCACAAAAGCAAAAATTTCGGGACAAATCAAATAGCAACCTTTAACTACAAATTCCTGAATAATTCTTGAATCTGAATCTAAAATGGTTTTTTCTTAATGAGATAAAAAATCGAAATTGATACATTCTCTATTTCAATTATAACAGCAACTGTTAATATATGTCAACCCCAGAACATAAATTTTTATTGTTACACAGATATTATCTAATCGGGTATCTTATTCGTATATGATACCTATACTATAGGGAATTTTCAAGAAATTCTCGTGCTTCCATTTTTTTGCCAATTTTTCGTTAAATAGATTGAATAAAAAAAGAAATTAACACGACATGCGCGCTGTCCCGAAGAAATATGACTGCAATAAAGTAAGAGACATATCTAGATAGCTATAGCTGGAGTTAGATCTATGCATGTTTAATAAATCCAAGTCTTTTTACGCACTGCAATCGTATTCTCAAATTCTAAAAAAAAGTAGGTAAAAATATCTCTCTTCTTTGTGAATTAAAATTCTTTTTTGAACAATTGAAAAGGTAAAGTGCTAAAAAAATCAATTCTATATTGTTTCTGATTATTAGATTCTATCTTTATCTCATCGAGCCGAGCAAATCCCGAATTCATTTTTTGGGGTATCCAATCGAATTGGAATATGTAATATCATAATATCTAGTAGAAATAGAATTCATTTTTTGTTTTGAGATTCTTTAAAATACCCCGAAGTCTAGGTGAGATTTATCACTTTGTTTCCATTTATATTACAAGTTAGATTCTATCTGTTTGTTTTATTGCAAATTCCAATTTGAGTAAATTGGAGTATAAAATTCTATTTATTCCTCTTTTTCCTCCTTTCATAATAGGTATTTCATAGACGGAGTTAGGTAAAATTTCATGTGATTCAGTAAAGTAAAAAGAACAGAGATTCCATTATTGCTAAATCTATTCATGTGATTCGATGAAGAATGACAGCAAATCGTGGTATATTTTCTATAAAATAAATGGGGAAATTGAAAATGCTTGGGGTTGGAAATGAAGGAATATCGACACTACCCGGACTGAATCAAATACAATTTGAAGGGTTTTGTAGATTCATTGATCGGGGCTTAACAGAAGAACTTTTTAAGTTTCCAAAAATTGAAGATACAGATCAAGAAATTGAATTTCAATTATTTGTGGAAACATATCAATTGGTAGAACCCTCGATAAAAGAAAAAGATGCTGTATATGAATCAATTACATATTCCTCTGAATTATATATATCCGCGGGATTAATTTGGAAAAACAGTCGGGATATCCAAGAACAAATCATTTTTCTTGGAAACATTCCTCTAATGAATTCCCTGGGAACTTTTATAGTAAATGGAATATACAGAATTGTAATCAATCAAATATTGCAAAGCCCTGGTATCTATTATCGGTCAGAATTGGACCATAACGGAATTTCGGTCTATACTGGCACAATAATATCAGATTGGGGAGGAAGATTAGAGTTAGAGATTGATCGAAAAGCAAGGATATGGGCTCGTGTAAGTAGGAAACAGAAAATATCTATTCTAGTTCTATCATCAGCTATGGGTTCGAATTTAAGCGAAATTCTAGAGAACGTTTGCTACCCTGAAATTTTCTTGTCTTTCCTGAATGAAAAGGAGGAAAAAAAAATCGGGTCAAAAGAAAATGCCATTTTGGAGTTTTATCGACAATTTGCTTGTGTAGGCGGAGATCCCGTATTTCCTGAATCTTTATGTACGGA